ACAAAGAAAGAGGTGGTAAAGTCATAAAGTCAACTAAAATAGTTTTCTTCAAACAAAAATCTACCTATTATGACTAGGAATGCGGTACAAGGGATTCCCCAAAGCTCGTAGAAAAAGAGCAAGTAAATAAAAGGTTTTTCAGAATTGATTTTTTTTGATCATACATAATTGACAACAAGAATTTTGTTCTTTTTACAAACCGGATGTCGATAAATTCGCGAGTCTAGAAATTCATTTCGGCCAATTGAACCTTCTCGAACTGTTTCTTTTTAAGAACCAAAAATATTTGTGCCAAAATAACAGATGCCAAGAAGAACAAAAGACCTTGGACACGTAATGGATCTTGAAGTACTATTTCTGCATCTCCCTGACCAAATCCACCCACATTAGGATTACTCGTTAATGGTTGATCAAATTTGATGGATTCACCCTCTGAAACAAGAAGTTCTGGGCCTGGAGGGATAATATCAACGACTTGACGTCCATCCGATGGATCTGTTATGGTTATTTCATATCCCCCTTTTTCTTTTCGTATGATTTTACTTACTATACCCGCTCCTGTAGCATTATAAACTGTATTGTTACTCTTGCTTCCGTCGGGATAAATCTGACCCCTTCCCCTATTCCCCCCTACGTATATAGGATATTTTAAGAAGTGAACATCTTTCTTAGTAGCGGGGTCGGGGGAAAGAATAGGAAAGGTGATTTCACTATATTTCTGACCAGGGACAGGCCCTATCACAAGAATATTTTTTTTATTAGGGCGATAGCTCTGAAAAGACAAATTGCCTATCTTTTCTTTCATCTCGGGAGAAATACGATCGGAAGGAGCTAATTCAAACCCCTCCGGTAAAATAAGAACAGCCCCCACATTCAAACCCCCTTTCTTACCATTAGCAAGAACTTGTTTCACTTGCTTATCATAAGGAATTCGAACAACTGCTTCAAATACAGTATCGGGAAGTACCGCTTGTGGAACCTCAATATCCACGGGCTTATTGGCTAAATGGCAATTGGCACATACAATACGCCCAGTCGCTTCTCGTGGATTTTCATAACCCTGCTGCGCAAAAATGGGATATGCACTTGAAATGGATGTACGAGTTATGATATATATCATGAGCGATATGGAAATAGATCGAGTAATCTGTTCCTTTATCCAAGAAAAAGTATTTCTAGTTTGCATGGTCTAATCATTGATCCGAAAATTTCTACAATAAATTGGGTAGGTCGCTAGTATAGTTCCCTATCCACGATTCTGCTATATTACTGGAATCATTTTACTGGAATACTATAGGATGAAAATCCCCCGGATAGAAAGTTTTTAATACTTATGTAGAACTACAAAGTAAGAAAAATTCTAATTGATTAGATTAATATCGGTGGATCATTTATCAATCATTCATTGAATGATAAATAACTACAAGTGACGGAGATACACGATTTAAATAACGGAAAATCCAATATTTAAAAATAGTATCGAGAATAACTGGAAAAGTGGAAACAAGACCAGATATAATTTGATCATTATGAACAAATCCAAAATCTTTGTAGACAGAACCAATCATCAGTTCCCAACCGTGGGGTGAATGAAATCCGATACATAAATCGGTTAATAAAAGAATCGAAAAAGCTTTTACTGTATCACTTAAGTTATATAGGAATTCCTGAGCCCAAGAGTTAAGAATAACAAGGTTTTCATTACCTAAAATAGAATAACCGCTTAGAATAACAAAACAGATTATATTTGTCGAGAAGTGCAAAATCGTATGGATACGATCCTCATTGTGTATTTTGATTAATTGGATCGTTTCTTTGTGGATTCCTAGAGGAAGCTTTTGTAGATGTGTCTCCGAGTATTCCTTGATCATTTCGTCCAAGAAGAGGATTTCCTCTAATTCTATGAACTTTTCTAGAATACTTTTTTCTTGAATATCATTCAAAAAAAGTTCGGATTGACCAGTATTCGACCAACTAGTAACCCAAGATTCCATACTTTTAGTAAATGAGAGAGAAATCCACCAGGGCAAAAATACTATAGATGCAAGATACAAAAGAGGAGTGAATGCTTTCTTTTTTGCCATTTTTCACCTGTGAATTTTTAATTAACCCACTTGTCGACTCTATGTGATCGAATATTTCTTTCAAACATGAGTTCTAGACAAGAAACCTATGAATCTATTTTATTTGTGATTTTGTTTGAATCTAGAAAGAATATAGAAATAGACTAAGACTTCACTTCGAATTCGAATGAAGAAATAATCAAAAATATTGTTTCCAGATATCTCAATTCATCAAATCCCAAACAAGTGTCTCCTTTCGATGAATGGCGGAAAGAAGTCCTTTAAGGAATGAATATTATTGCGATTTTGAGACGAAAGAACTCCTTTTCTATCAAAATATCCAAAATATTTCGAAAAAATTCCAACGATTCCCCATAGCCAAGAATAGAATAATTGAGAGAAAGATATTGTGATGATCAAAAAAAAGAGCGGCAAAACAAGACAGAAATGGGCCAGTTATCATTATTAAATTAAGAAAACCCATTATTGGTTAGTAAAGAACACAAACGAAAGGATAAAAAAAGGTCGATTGACAAAAAGGAAATAATTTACAAGATATGATTTATCTGCATCTAAAGTATCACTTCCAACAAATATTGAACTTCAAAAAAAAAAAGAGTTTTGTTTTATGGTTATTCCATATACGTCGGCTTTGGCTCGACTGAATGTTCTGACGAAACTTCAGTTAAGTTATGTTATAGAAAAAAACAGGATTCTTGCATTTTTTCCCTCCTGCTGAGAAAGCATTCGTTCTTAGTTCCTTTTCTCAAAAGACTTCAATTGGTACGCGCAAGAAATAGGCCAATTCCGCGGCTTTTTGTTCAATTTCTCGTGGAGTCAAATTCTCATCAGTACGGGTCAACGGAATAGCCCCCCGGCCTCTGATATCCATATAAAGGACACGACGAGCATAAATACCCTCTTTAACTTCTATTCTAACAGATTGAATATCTTTTATACGGAATCGGAGGAATATGCGACGATTTTTTCCAGGAAATCCCCAACGAAAAATACATACTATTCCTTCCTTTCTATCGAATCGATCATAACCACTACCTACATTCCAGGAAATTGTGCACCACAAATAGGAACTAATAAAGAGACCCGCGATCCCGTAGAAAGACATCACGATCCCTTGTGGAAAAAAAATGATTTGCTGAGACGGAACAAAAGATATCAAATTTCTACCAAGATAACTGGAAGTTCCAACCAATAAGAATCCTAATGAACCTAAAAAAACGATAAGGGCCCAGCAAAAATTACTTAGTTTTCGAGACCCCGTTATAAGTTCTATCCATATATGTTCTGATCGCCAACTCATACTTGATCCGATTTCATTTTATTGGAATTGAGAGAATACCCCAAATGATTTTGACTTTACTTTTTTTGTTTCCGAAGGAACTCTCATCAACTAGCACTAGTTTGATGTGAACTAGTACTAGTTTGATGTGAACTAGTACTAGTTTGATGTGAACTTTTAGGAGTAATTCATTAAATTGCTTAGATCTAAAATAATAACATACCCTTCATATGATCCCAATATACATATAGATCCACCAATTTTACATTTTAGGCATCCAGCGCTCCTGATCTATTTGAAACTAGCTAGAATTCATTTACCCATAGATCATTTTCTGCAGGCATAAGAGCTTTTTCCTTTATGTTCGCCGGAAATCACCATATTTCCCGAAATCAATATCTGTGTTATGCTACAAGTCTAAGTTTCAAAAAAAAAATGGATGAGATTTTGTCCCCTCAGATCTAAACAATCTTGTTTTTTTGAACATAAAGAAATAAAGAAGCCATTGCCATTGCCGGAAATACTAGGCCTACTAAAGGCACAAAAATAGAGGGAAAATTGAAAGTTGTCATAAAATGGGTACCTCGATTTACTATTTGTACCTGTTATTATTTTTTTTTAATATCATATTTTATATTTATACTAATTATAATTAAGAATTGTAATTATTATGAATTCGTAGTTATTATTAATTAATTAATTCATAAAATTTGAAAATTCTTATTACAGATATAGATATAAGTATCTATATATTAGAATCTATATATTATAAGTATCTATATATCTAAGTATATCTAAGTGAGTATATAGAATAAGTCCAAGGAATGTAGAACTAAATAAATGGACTTATTCATCTTTCTACATGAAAGATACGTATGATAATCAACTTTCTTATTTTTCTTCATTTCTTTATGTTTTGTTCTTGTCTTCTAATTTAATAAAGAAAGAGTTTCTTACAAATTATCGAAAGATTCGTTAGAATGCGACACAACCGGGATTTTTAGTGAAAATGGGATTTTCGGGAGATAGAGAAGGATACAAAACTATACATCTATCTTTTCTATATTTACAATTTGATTATATACGTAAGACGAAATTCGTTTTATTTGCCTAATTTCACGAAAGGAAGAACTCACGCTTTTATCTTGTTGATAGAGACTTCTTAATTAGTAATCGGGAATCTAGGTAAAAAAAAAAAAGAGTTATCCGCAACTTTTGATTCTTTCTACAATTAGATCTTAGTTCACCAAAGAAAACTCCATTCTTATTTACTTTGATTCCGATAAGCTAACTACTTGTTTGCTTCAAATAAAATAATGGAACTTAGTGCGCTCTACTTGATTGAATTGGAATTCAAAGGAAAGAAGGCGTGGAGCTGCAATAACTCACTCAGAACGTCTTTTAAAAACTTACGTGGTACGAGTAGGTCGAATAAGCCCTTCTTGAATAATAATTCAGCCACTTGTGAACCTTCGGGTACTGGTTGCTTCAATGTTTCTTCAATTACTCTTTTACCCGCAAATGCAATGTAGGAATCGGGTTCGGCAATAATGATATCTCCCAACATACCAAAACTAGCTGTTACCCCACCAGTAGTAGGAGATGTAAGGATTGATACATAAAATAACTTTTTAGTGGATTGATAATCATATAAGACAGACGATATTTTAGCCATTTGCATCAAGCTCAAACTTCCTTCTTGCATGCGCGCCCCACCCGAAGCGCACACTATAATAAGAGGTAGAGATTTATTGGTAGCGTACTCAATCAAACGGGTGATTTTCTCCCCGACTACGGATCCCATACTGCCCCCCATAAACTCAAAATCCATAAACCCAATTGCTACGGGAATACCATTTACTTGACCTACGCCTGTTTGAACAGCCTCAGTTAATCCTGTCTTTTTTTGATAAGAATCAATACGATCTTTATAAGGCCTGTCCTCCTCCTCCTCCGACTCCGAATCAGAATCAATACGATCTTTATAAGGCACGTCCTCTGACTCCTTCGACTCCGAATCAGAATCAATACGATCTTTATAAGGCACGTCCTCTGACTCCTTCGACTCCTCCGACTCCTTCAACTCCTCCGACTCCTTCAACTCCTCCAACTGCAACTTCAAACAAGAACTAATACGATCTTTATAAGGCATGTACTCCTCCAAATCCGGAAAAGAATCAATAAAAGCTTTACAATCAGAAAAAAAAGCACTTCTATTCTTCTTCGGCACGTACACCTTCCACCCCTCCAATTTCAAAAAACAATCCACAAACTCAAGCATGTCCTGCTCCTCCTCCGGAAAAGAATCAAGAAAAGCTTTACAATCAGAAACAAAATCCCTCTTCTTAATCTTCTTCGGCACGTACTCCTTCCACTCCTCCGACTCCAAAAGAGAATCAATATGATCTTTATAAGGCACTTCCTCCTCCTCGGACTCCGAATCAAAATCAATATGATCTTCATAAGGCACTTCCTCCTCCTCCTCCGACTCCGAATCAAAATCAATATGATCTTCATAAGGCACTTCCTCCTCCTCCTCGGACTCCGAATCAAAATCAATATGATCTTCATAAGACAATAGATCCTCCTTCGACTCTGAATCAGAGTCAATATGATCTTCATAAGACAATAGATCCTCCGACGGATCAGAATCAAATTTAATGGGATCCAGAGAGAACAGGTGTTCATCCATAGGCTCCCAAGTACCGGGGTCGAGCAAAACTTCGATTCTTTCTGAACTATTCATTTTGAAATGATATCCACATTCTTCACACGTATACATTCGTGATTTCAAAAATCTCTTATAATTTAATGCATTACATTCTTCGTTTTCGCATTGAACCCACAAATCCTTGTAGTTTGGGTTCTTTGGAATTGCATCGAGATCATTAGACTTGAGATCATTCGAATCGAGATCATTAGACTTGAGATCATTAGACTTGAGATCATTCGAATCGAGATCATTAGACTCGAGATCATTAGACTCGAGATCATTAGACTTGAGATCATTCGAATCGAGATCATTAGACTCGAGATCATTCGAATCGAGATCATTAGACTTGAGATCATTAGACTTGAGATCATCCCAATCGAGATCATTAGACTCGAGATCATTCCAATCGAGATCATTCCAATCGAAATCATCCCAATCGAAATCATCCCAATCGAGATCGTTAGACTCTTCTCTTAGAGTTAAATCACTACTTTTCGCGTGGTTTCGTATATCGGACCTCCCGCTTTCACTACTAGTTATAAGTTTATCAAAAAGTTTATCAAAAATCCGCCTATAAATGTAACTGTCACTACTATCACTCCCAATGGACGTATCAATACCGATTTTAGACTGAAAATAACGGTTAATGCAACTAGTAATGTAATTATCCCAACTTTCTAGTTTACTCAGAAAAGACTGATCGTTGTCAACCTCAACAATAATATTTTCAATATCCAAATAGATAGAATAAATGTTTCCATCACTATCCCTAACTAACAAAGGCTTCTTAGAGATGAAATTCCAAATGTCTTTGACGCCAAATAAATCATCGACATTACTGTAACTAGAATTGTCAGGACCCCTGCAACTATGAATGTTTTTAGCCCGACCTTTTCTATTCGGATCTTCACTTTCACTAGTATTTTCAATAGGACCAAGATTGTCCGTTGATTTCTTTATCCCATACTTGCGTTCTAACTCCTTCTTAAAGACCATCGAATTAAACCACCATCTTTCCATAGAGTTTTCTTGCCCCCTATTTGCATAAAAATACAATAAATGAATAGTCATTTGATCCACAATTCTTTATTTTGATTTGAATATCTTATTTCCTATCAGACTAAACATAGAAATTCAATCACTACTAAACTACTAATAAGAAGTGTGAAAAAGGATTCTCTTTTATTTTGTGGGAAGCCGGGGGTAAGACTTCACTATATATGAATGAATAGGACGGAATCCCTTTTCATTCTAAATTAATTTAGAATGAAAAAAGTGGTTTTTCCTATGTCTTCGCATCGAACAAAAAAAAGAAATATTTGCTCTCTCCTAGAAAGAATTTTTTCATAAAATTGCGTCTAATACCTAACCAACACGGAACGAAAAAGACAACGAGGTGGGTCGAAAGATTTGTGATACTTCGC